GCTTATTACTAAGAGACATCCCAGTATCAATATTTAGTCATTCGTGGGTCTCTTTTAAATTTTATATTTTATAGAGTAGAGAAACTAGATATATCTAGTTTCTCTACTCTACTTGTTTCTCATTTATCCCTACGGAATACCAGACAAAATAGAACGATCTTAGAAGGTTGATAATGAAATTGATTTATTTTTCCAAGAAGAATGATCGGACTGACAGTGACAACAAACAATTTGTTATAACAAAAAACGAGTCTTATTATTCGAAACGCCTTGTGATCTTCAACCAATTATGAGCTTCAATATAATTCCCGGGAGTAAGTGCTATAGCTTGTTTCCAATACTCAGCGGCTTGGTTGAACCAAGCCTCTGCAATTTCAGAATCTCCTTGTCGAATGGCCTGTTCTCCCCGGTCGGAATAGGTGGGTGAATTCCTTCCCTTAGAACCGTACTTGAGAGTTTACTACCTCATACGGCTCATCATTCGGTATCCCCTTTTAATCTACCATATCTAATCTAATTCAACGAAGGTTATCATAGATCCAGAGACAGACCCATCTCCTTTTTATCGGGTTAACTAAAAGAGATTAATTATAGAAGTTTTAAACGAAAATTTGGATTACTAATTGGTTTTCGTTTTATCTTTTATCCCACCTTCTGAAGAATAAAACATAGGTATTTTTTTTATTTACCTATTGTATCGTTAGAATTTTCTGAAAAGGTAACTATCTCAATTTCATATAGAAATTTATATAGAATCCTTGAAAAAGACTTTCCTTCATAAGAAAGAAAAGACTTACTCTCTTTGGGATCTGATGCTACACCGCTGCTCCCTAGTGGATCAACTCTATTACATAAGTTGATTCCTAACTTTTTGAATATCATGACAATGATATAAGTAAGCAGTTCTTATTGTATCGGACCAAAACCTCGCTAATTGATCTTTACGGTGCTTCCTCTATCAATTAGATTCTTTATCCATAGAATAAAGTATCTAGGCATATCTATTTCTTCATTTGATATGAAGTTTTTTTCTTTGCTACAGCTGATAAAAATCGTTATTTTGGACGATGTATATGTAGAAAGCCTTTTAGTATTTAATGCTTTTTTCTTTTCCTTTCTATAGTAGAGAGAGTCGCACGTAATGACAGATCACGGCCATATTATTAAAAGCTTGGGGTAAGAATGGGTTTCGTTCTAGTGCTCGAAAATAATATTCCAAAGCTTTTGTATGTTCTCCATTACTTGTGTGGATAAGTCCTATATTATAGAGTATATAACTTCGATCATAGGGATCTATTTCTAGTCGCATAGCTTCATAATAATTCTGTAAAGCTTCCGCATAATTTCCTTCGGATTGAGCCGACATCCGTTACGGTCGTCATTCGATTCCACGAATCTCCGTTTCAGAACCGTACGTGAAATTTGCATCTCATACGGCTCCTCCTTTATGTACATAATAAGAATAATAACTTATTAAGACTAAAAATATTCTCATTATAAACTGAGCGGGGCTAGTGTTTTTACAGGAAATCTCTAGCCAACCCTTCTGCAAAAGATTTTTTCTCACCATCAAGCGTGTTAGGATTAGATAGAAATGAAATAGTAACTCCAACAATTTCTTTGTCCTCAACGCTCCCTAATTTACAGGAATTGGTCACTTCAACAATCTTCGACGGTTATACGGGTATCCAAAGTACCAACGAGATGGATGCTTGTTGTCCCAGCCATTCTTGTTAGCCCCAACCTTGATAAGGAGGAAGGGGTTAATCTTTACTAAATAACAAAGTTTTTGTGTTGTTGATTTCTAGGTGTAGTGCTTCTTCCCATATGCCCCCTATTGGTACTAGTGAAGTAGGATTAACCTGTAATATAGAACCTATAGGTGTAACCTTTCGCTCAATACTCCAATCCACAATTGAAGCACCTGAGGCGGCATTACTCGAGGATACACGACAGAAGGAATTGTTCTATTTATAAACTTCACCTTCAACAAGTGTAGATTTCTTTCAGTAATCTTTTTTCTTTCTATCCCAAAGCGTGTGTCTTTGGATGATAAAAAAAGAATCAAATCGCACCATCTCTGTAGTAAGTAAATGCCTCTTTTTCTCCTGAGGTTGTCGGAATTATTCGTAATAAGATATTGGCTATAATTGAAAACGTTTTATCAATAAAATTTCCATTTATCTGCGATCTAGGCATAGATAACAATGCATTCTATAATTCTTCATTACCTCTCGTAGGAAAACGCTCCCACAAACAAAGGAATTGGACAGTACGAAATAACATAAAAACAGACTAATAAAATTCAATTCTCTTTATTACCGGAACTATGAAGCAAAGACCTTTCTTTTCTATTTTTATAGTTAGGGTTTAATTTGATTGTTCGTACCTATCAAATAATCTAATTCTGAATAACTCGCTAATCACTCGGGTTTTAGGCCATAATCATTATGTAGGAGAGATGGCTGAGTGGTTCAAGGCGTAGCATTGGAACTGCTATGTAGGCTTTTGTTTACCGAGGGTTCGAATCCCTCTCTTTCCGTACGTTACCCAATTCACCAATGTTACTGACCATAATGTCTCAAATAAGGGAGAATATTATTCTAATAGTTAGACGGTATGGGTTCTCTATCCCTAATTCCTTTGATACAAAAATATTGGAAAGAAAAGGAATCTAATTCTCGCTGCCGATCTATTCCGTTGTCGAAACTGAAGTAAGATTGCTCGAATCCTTGTTATTTGAGTGAGTTTTAAGTTTGACGAGAATAATATTCTACCACTAGCAATTCATTTATTTTCAACCCGACCTCCTTACTATCTATTATTTGATTGACTAGTCCTTTATATTGGACTGAGTGAAGAGTCAAATGTTTTGGCAATTCCTCATGAGGAGTTGAATCAATAGAATTTTGAATCAGAGCTCTGGATTTTTTATCATCCTTCGCTGTAATAATATCGCTGGGTTTGCAACGATAACTCGGTATATCAACTATCCGACCATTAACTAAAATATGCCTATGATTAACTAATTGACGGGCTCCAGGAATAGTAGAAGCCATGCTCAATCGAAAAAGGATATTATCCAAACGCATTTCAAGTAATTGTAATAAAACCTGACCTGTTGAACCTTTCGCTTTTCCGGCAATACGGACATATTTAAGCAATTGTCGTTCTGTAAGACCATAATGAAAACGCAATTTTTGTTTTTCTTCTAGACGAATACGATATTGGGATCTTTTACCGGAACGTGATTGGTTTCTAAGATCACTTCCAACTCTAGGTCTTTTACGAGTTAGTCCCGGTAAAGCCCCCAGTCGGCGTATTTTTTTGAAACGAGGCCCTCGGTAACGCGACATAAAAACTCCTTATTTGAAATTCCATTTTACAGAATAAGTCTAAATTAAAACTAAACTAAATAATAACTAAAGGGAAATATTGTACTACAAAGAATAATGAGATAAATTGTATCAGACTTTGTTATTGTATATATGAAATATATAAATAAAAAAGGATCTTTTCCTTTCTTGATTTGGTCTGTAGAGACCTAATCTAACTCTTCCTATTTTTTATTCCTAGTTGAAAGTTTCTACGACATATATAGATTGGGGACTCTTGAAAAATGGGTCTTTTCAAAAGTTTTTGATTTCAAAGAGACATTATCAATCATGTAAAAAATCAAACAAATTCGTAAAAGCCAGCTATCGGAATCGAACCGATGACCACCGCATTACAAATGCGATGCTCTAACCTCTGAGCTAAGCGGGCTCACATACGCATAAGAAAATTGTATATTTCATAAGAATTGACTAAACTACTTGGATCTTATTTTTCCTAGTAACTATTCAGATTCATTCTTAGCTATTCATAATTCATATTATTATAGCAAAAAGAAATCAAAAAATCGACCGTTCAAGTATTCAATAATGTCGGGTCAAATTCTAGTAAAAGAAGAGTCTATATGTGGTATATATCCATCTCTATTGAATTGCGGATACAGAAATGATAGAATCATTTCTGATCCCATTAAATGGTTTCCGCAGATAGAGATGAAAGAAGATAGGCAAAAAATAAATAGGAGGAAACCCTATTCAATATAGGAATCGGCATCTAATGAATTCAAGGGTTCCATTGAAAAAATGAAACGAATCACAATAAGATTCTAATCGAAAAAAAAAAGGGGATATGGCGAAATTGGTAGACGCTACGGACTTAATTGTATTGAGCCTTGGTATGGAAACCTACTAAGTGAAAACTTCCAAATTCAGAGAAACCCTGGAATTAAAAATGGGCAATCCTGAGCCAAATCTTCTTTTCCGAAACCAAACCCAAATACAGGGGTTCAAAAAGCGAGAAAAAAGGATAGGTGCAGAGACTCAACGGAAGTTGTTCTAACAAATAGAGTTTACTATAGTTGCATTGGCAAAGGAATCTTTTCATCGAAACTCCAGAAAGGATGAAGGATAAATCGTAATATACATATATATACGTACCGAAATAGTATATCAAATGATTAATGACGACTCAAATTTTTATTTGAAAATGAGAGAGTTGTTAGGAAGCCATTCCGAGTTGAAGAAAGAAAAGAATCGACTTTTCATTGATAAAATAAGTGTCACTCCACAGTCTGAGAGATCTTTTGACGAACTGAGATTAATCGGACGAGAATAAAGATAGAGTCCCATTATACATGTCAATACTGACAACAAGGAAATTGATAGTAAAAGGAAAATCCGTCGACTTTAGAAATCGTGAGGGTTCAAGTCCCTCTATCCCCAAATCCCCTACAAAGTATTATTTGATTACCTAATTCTTTTTCTCATACTCCCGTTTCTTTTCATTAGTGGTTTCAAGCTTATTATCTTTCTTATTCACCCTATTATTTTACAAAGAGATCCTATAAAAATTGGATTCTCTTTTCACAAACTTAGAAAGTCTAGGAACTGTATAAGACTTTAATAAATACCCTTTCATTTTTTTAATTGACATAGCCTCAAGTCATA